TTAATTAAAATACAATACAAAGCTTTTCATTTAATAAATTAGTCGAAATTTCGTTTTTTTCTTTTATTTCTCAGGAGTTAAAGAGTTGTCCAAGGAATCCGTTTGATTCGGAATCATGAGAGGTTAGGTGGATGTCCTAGAGGATAAATGGATTTCTTTTTGGATCTATATCACTCTATTTTTGTTAATGTCGTTTATTTTATAATCTATGATGATAATGATTGATAAATTAGAAAATCGGACTTCTTCCTTCAATTGGTATTTTTGCTTATCTTCGTATCTTTAAAAAAAACTATTGAACTTAGGAAAGTGTTTTACAAGCATATGTATAAAAAAAGAAAATAGTTTATTTAGCTCTTTCATGCCTACTATAACTAGTTATTTCGGTTTTCTACTAGCAACTTTAACTATAACCTCAGGTCTATTTATTGGTCTGAGCAAAATACGACTTATTTGAAATAAAAAAAATTGCAGTATTCCATCTATTCTTCAGTTCATTAACGTGTCAATTTAGAATTCTTGGTTATTGAGATTTATGGGCAATATAGATTAATATTTAAGGATAGATATTACCTCTCTTTTTTTTTCTTTTCAAAAAAATTCAAATGATTGAAGTTTTTCTATTTGGAATCGTCTTAGGTCTAATTTCTATTACTTTGGCTGGATTATTTGTAACTGCCTATTTACAATACAGACGTGGTGATCAGTTGGACCTTTGATTAATTAACACCTTGTTAATTTGACCTCCTGTGGATTAAAGAAAGTAGGAGGTCAAATTCAGATTGCTGTTCTCTTTTTTCCGAAAAATTTTTGACTTACCAAAACAATAACAGAATCACGCTCTGTAGGATTTGAACCTACGACATTGGGTTTTGGAGACCCACGTTCTACCAAACTGAACTAAGAGCGCTTTTCTTATCACAAAAAATAAGACTGTACGGAAAAATATTCTTTTTTTTTTAACTCCACCATGTCTTCAATGCCTACGTTATCAATATTATCATATCTTATATGATATAAATTAAAGATTAGGTATGCCCAATTTGAATTGATTTCAATTGACCCTTTGTTTGTTATTACTCAGAAGTGAAACAAAAAGAATAGGTAGGAAAAGAATAGGTAGGGATGACAGGATTTGAACCTGCGACATTTTGTACCCAAAACAAACGCGCTACCAAGCTGCGCTACATCCCTTTCAATTGGCCTACAATGTCATTGTAGAGAATACCCGAATTGTTTTCTATATACGCATTTCATTTTCTTTATTGATTGAGATACCCAACTTATCTTGTCATTTCTTTATCTCATATCATATAACATATAATAATAATGAACTTCTAGACATGTGAAAAATAAAATGGAAAACTCGTCATAAATTTGGCAAATGCTTGGGCGGAAAAGAGTGTATTTTATTCTTTTAATTAATAATTAAAAAAAGAAAAGCAAAATCTTATCTATCAAATCCTTGGGGATTTCTAATTGAATTAGGAGTTTCGCGTACAAAACAAAAAAAAGTGGCCTTTAATCACATATAAACCGAATCATATATGTATTATCATTATGTATTACAATATAAATTCTTTATTACAATTCTAATAAAGAAGGAGGAGTTTAAATGCGAAATCTAAAAACATATCTATCCGCAGCACCAGTAATAAGTACCCTATGGTTCAGTTCTTTAGCAGGTCTGTTAATAGAGATCAATCGTTTTTTCCCGGATGCGTTGACATTCCCCTTTTTTTCATTCTAGTTATTAACACGGGGGGTGAGGAAGATTAGAGATACAATGAAATATCTGTGAATACTACCTCCCCTCTTTTTTTATTCGAATAAGTTCGAAAAGAAAAAGAATAAAAGTAAATTATCCCCTCAGTGAACCTCGTAACTTGGGGGCGGGCTTAAAGTAAATTACCTTCAATTAAATTAAGAGAACAGAAGTGCAAATGTGGTTTGGGCAACAGTATCATACAAGATGTTTAACTAAAATGCAAATATTGTACTGCAATTTGAATCGAAACTTCTAATGTAAATTAGACATGGACATGTATTTCGTCGTGTAGAAAAAAGTGCATTTAGTTAGTTGTACACTCCCCGCATTTCACTTTATTCACTTTATTCTATACATTCACTTAGATATACTTAGTATAATCTAATTTAAGATCGCTGTAGTACTTATTTTGACTATATTGGTTGCAACAAAATCTCTCATAATTTCGAGTTAGCCACTTCTATTTTTTGTCCCTTTCTTCGTCGTTTCGGATCGGAAAATCAAAGAAAAGAGTTGAGTGAATAAAAAAAACCAAAAGGAGGTTCATCATGGCCAAGGGTAAAGATAAAGATGCCCGAGTACGGGTTATTTTGGAATGTAACAGCTGTCTTCGAAACAGCGTTAATAAGAAATCAACAGGCATTTCCAGATATATTACTCAAAAGAATCGACACAATACGCCCAGTCGATTGGAATTGAGAAAATTCTGTCCCTATTGTTACAAACATACAATTCATGGAGAGATAAAGGAATAGATGGAATCGATGTCACCTTTACAAATACAAAAGAAGAAGCAAAATGAAATATTAATATATCATATGTTAATACATATTTAAATATAAAAATAGAAACAATCAAAATTGGATTTCTTAATTCTAAATAATTATCATTAGCCGATCTGGTCGAACGAAATCGAATTTTCGAAATAAAAAAATAAGGGAGAAACAAACCATGGATAAATCCAAGCGACTTTTTCTTAAGCCCAAGCAGAAGCGGTCTTTTCGTAGGCGTTTGCCCCCGATCCAAACGGGGGATCGAATTGATTACACAAATGTAAGTTTCATTAGTCGATTTATTAGTGAACAAGGAAAAATATTATCTAGACGGGTGAATAGATTGACTTTAAAACAACAACGATTAATTACTCTTGCTATAAAACAAGCTCGTATTTTATCTTTATTACCCTTTCTTAATAATGATAATTATGAAAGAAAATTGGAAAAAGGCAAATTGGCCTATAGGCCTGCCGATCTTAGAGCCAGAAATACAAAAAGAGCCAGAAATACAAAAAACCAATGGAATAAAGATACAAAAAATCAATCAAATACAAATTTCAATTCCAACTCAAACGGCAATTGAGGTTTTGTTCGAAAAATCCGAGAATCCGGATTTTCTTGTCGTGGTGTAAAAAAAAACGAATTTTGGAAGAAGAAAAACTCTTTTTTTATTGAATGTTTTTGATCATATTATCATCATATTTTATCATACTCATTTCTATTCTACCTTCTCGGAATTCATTCTCCAACTCCAAGGAATTCTATGGAAAATATTCCGAAGGATTCCTTCCAATCTCCTTATTTTAGGATGTCATTAGAAATGATAGAAAGACAATTCTTCTTATTTAATATAGCTATAGCTAGTTGTGCAAGGATTTTACGATTAAGAAAAGAAGCAACTGTCCTCTGTACAGCTTGTTTATTAATCTCCTATAACTATAGAATCCCGGATTTTCGCGAATTACTGCATTTATACGAGTGATCTACAAACGGCGCAAATTTCTTTTTTGTCTATCTCTATCCCGATGGGCCGAGATGAAAGCTCTCATTTTTTGATGAATAATAGTTCGAGTAAGGTTTGAATGAGCCCCTCGAAAACCTGATGCGAAAAAACACATTTTTGTTTTGTTCTACGCTTGTGAGCTATAAATCCTCGTCTAATTCGGGTCATTGAATAAACTAAATTCAATGATGAATAATTCATTGAGTTCTTTTTTTTTTTCAGTTATTTTATTCCCTTCCACTTTTCTAGAATAACAAAACGGATTCTTCCAATGTATAAAATAAGAATTCCAACAGCTTTTGCTACTCTAACCTTCCTAGCCACGATTTTTTCTTTTTTTTTTTTTAGACATTTCGCCTCGAAATAGGAAATTGTATTAATACCTAGTATCAAACAAAAACATAATATAATAAATAACAATAAGTAGTAAATAGAAATGGATAAAGAAATAGTGGGTTCCTTCGTTTCTATGGTTAGTTCTTAAACGGTGAGGTCTTCCCTATACACCGGAGCCCTCTCTTTTTTTCCTTTAATAATCATTTAATCGATGCTATTGTTAACTTGTACAGTTCACACTTTTTTGGCTCTACCCAGAAATTATCCAGTAATAGATCTTTCACAACGAGATCTATCTATACAGTAACGGTATTTAATTATGAAGATTAGCTGATTAGCTGACCCTGTTAGTCCGTTCTTGCAAGAGTAGAGGCATAAATTTTCGGCCTTTTCCTAAGCTAAGATTTCCCCTGCTTAACGGCTAATCATTTGCTACCAATGGGGAATTCTTTCACAATTTAATTTGAAAATTGAGATGATTGAATTTTCACTAATAGAAACCATAAATTTGATACACAATAAAAGGATATGGTAGATCTTTTTTTTTTAGATAGTGTTTTAGATATTAGATAGTGAAGGGGTTTTTACCATTCTATCCTATTGATCGGTATTGATCGCGAATAGTGGAAAATTCGTTTCCTTTCTTTTGTTCCAATCCACAATCCGAACGAGTCGCACATACACCCGAGTACATATTCCTCGGCGCTGAGGACACCCTCTAAGAGCGGGGGTTTTGTTGACATTTCTGATTGGCTGTCTTGCCTTCCTAATAAGTTGTTTAACAGTTGGCATGATGAATCATATGCATAATAGGTTGGTTTAGGTCGCTCCTAACCGGATGATTATGCGGAGGATTAGGGATTCTTTCTATATTAACATTCTATTAATTTGAATAGAATGTTAATATAAAATATGAAACAACCCCAACCACGATTTGTATGAAATTCCAGTTATTTTTTATGTAACTCCTACAAGATCAGCGCTCCCGCCTTGCTACAAAATCAACAATTCCATGAGCTTGGGCTTCTGTTGCTGACATAAAAGAATCGCTTTGCAGGTCTTTGAGTATGACCTCTAAAGGTTGAGTCGTTCTTTCTGCATAAATTTTGGCGATGTCTTCCTGAATGATCATTAGTTCTTCCATTTCCCTCAAAAATTGGACGTCTTCGTTGTTGTCATCGTTATCGTCGTCGTCGTCGTTGTCGTCGTTGTCGTCGGCGTCGTCGTCGTCGTCCTCCTCCGAAAAAGAAGCACGAGGTTGATGTATCATTACCCCAGCGTGAGGGAATGCTACACGTTTGTTAGGATTTCCCACGGCCAGGATAAAAGATGCCATTGAAGCGGCCAGTCCGACGCATATTGTTCGTATACCCGACTCCACAGCCTCCATAGCATTATAAAGACTTATACCTGGGAGTATCCATCCCCCGGGAGAGTCTATATAAAGACAAAAATCTGTGATATCATCTTCCAGATCGAGAAATATCAAAAGATTGATAAGTTGATTCGTTATCTCGCTATTAACGTCTTGAAACAAAAACAGCTGTCTCTTTTTATAAAGAGCATTGTATAAGTCAACCCAAGTTGAGTCTTCGTCTTCTTCGCGGTATCCGTATTCGGGAAAGTCAAAGTCAATGTCAAAGTCAAAGGGTACTTTTGGAACACCAAGGGGCATTTTTAATAATGTAAAGCATAAAGCATTAAGTATTCGAGTTTCCTTTAATAGACAGGTATCCTCATAAAAATGAATTTATTGTCTTTTTGGTAGACAAATATGTCAACCCCAGCCAGAACCGCAATTTTTCTCTTCTCTATTTTCATATTCTATGTCTAACATAGAATCTATCTATATGTCAACCCCAGAACCGCAATTCTTCTCTTCTCTATTTTCAATATTCTATTCTAACATAGAATCTATATATATGTCAACCCCAGAACCCAAATTCTTATGCGAATATCTAATCAGAAATCTTATATTTCTATAACTCATAGAATCGATTTTCTATGAGGTTTTGCCAGAGCACGACGCTGTCCAGAATCGAACTGCAATAACAGGGGAGACATAGACATATATATAAATAACTATCCTTCTATCTGTGTTGTGTATGTTTCATAAAGCCCTCTTCCGCGCTTCAATCGTATTATAACAACCTCTTAGAAAAAAAATATCTATATCTCTTCCGCGTGAACCCTCTTTTTTTTTAACTAAAACTAAAAAAATAAATTCACGAAATAAGGCTAAGTGCTAAAAGAATCTACTTTAATATTGTTTCTGATTATTGGGTCTTTATTTTATCGAAGAGATCAAATCCGGATCACTTATTTTACTGGTATTGAATCCTATTGGAATATGTAAAACATGTAATATCATAAGATAATAATGGTAGAAATGGAATTACCTTTTCTTTTGTTATTCTATACAAAACTTCATAAGTCTAACTTAATAAGTTAAGTGGAATTTTTCAATTCCTTTCTAGTTGTATTTGTTGGAAATTCCAATTTGAGTCTAAAATTCTCTTTATTCCCCTGTTCATATATATTTCATACATTCCATATTCATATATGGGTTAGATAAAATTTTATGTGATTCCGTAAACAGAATAGAAATTTCATTATTGCCAGATCGACCCATATAATGGGATGAAGAACGACTCAATAATGGAATTTTTTTGTCAATAAATGGGAAATTCAAAATGCTTAGAGATGGAAATGAGGGAATGTCTACAATACCTGGATTTAATCAGATACAATTTGAAGGATTTTGTAGGTTCATTGATCAGGGCTTAACAGAAGAACTTTCTAAGTTTCCAAAAATGGAAGATACAGATCAAGAAATTGAATTTCAATTATTTGTGGAAACATATCAATTAGTAGAACCTTTGATAAAAGAAAGAGATGCTGTATATGAATCACTTACATATTCTTCTGAATTATATGTATCCGCAGGATTAATTTGGAAAAGCAGTAGGGATATGCAAGAACAAACCATTTTTATTGGAAACATTCCTCTAATGAATTCCCTGGGAACCTCTATAGTAAATGGAATATACAGAATTGTGATTAATCAAATATTGCAAAGCCCCGGTATTTATTACCGGTCAGAATTGGACCATAATGGAATTTTGGTCTATATCGGCACAATAATATCAGATTGGGGAGGAAGAGTAGAATTAGAGATTGATAGAAAAGCAAGAATATGGGCTCGTGTGAGTAGGAAACAGAAAATATCTATTCTAGTTCTATCATCAGCTATGGGGTTGAATCTAAAAGAAATTCTAGAGAATGTGTGCTACCCTGAAATTTTCTTGTCTTTCCTTAATGATAAGGAGAAAAAAAAAATTGGGTCAAAAGAAAATGCTATTTTAGAGTTTTATCAACAATTTACTTGTGTAGGCGGAGATCCAGTATTTTCTGAATCCTTATGTGAAGAATTACAAAAGAAATTCTTTCAGCAAAGATGTGAATTAGGAAGGATTGGTCGACTAAATATGAACCAGAGACTAAATCTTCATATACCTCATAACAATACTTTTTTGTTACCGCGAGATATCTTGGCAGCTGCGGATCATTTGATTGGAATGAAATTTGGAATGGATACGCTTAACGACATGAATCAT